TCACTTTTTTCTTCTCATTGACTCGAGATATTATGTGAATGAGCCTCTAATTATATACTTAATGTAATGAGTTAAAATTAAGGTAAAGTAAAAAGCTTGATAAGTTACTCTTTTATCAAAAATAGAAGAAATGATAAAAAAAAATGATTGAATAATGAAAAAAGAGTTTCTTTTTTGAATGAAGTTACACGACCCAGTTCCTATTATTAGTTTACCCAGGAGTTCTTCAAAAAATAGAATTGGTTGATTGAAATCGTGGGATGAATAGATGTTACAGATGAATCAATTTCGCTTTATATGCCTGTTACTTTTTCTTTGTTAGTGCCGTCTATAATGATAGATGAATCTAAAACTTTCATTTCAATTGAAAATTATTCTTTCCATTGGTATTTTGGCCTATCCTACTATTTTGAAAAAATAGAAACTTAGGTAAGTGCTTTAGAACTATATGCATAAAAAAATTCATTTAGCTCCTTCATGCTTACTATAACCAGTTATTTCGGTTTTCTACTAGCGGCTTTAACTATAACGTCAGCTCTATTGATTGGTCTGAGCAAAATACGACTTATTTAAAATGAATATTTGAAAAACAAAATCCATAAAAAGAAATGAAATCAATCATTAGTTACTTAACGCGCCAATTGTCCATTCTTGGTCATTGAGATTCGTGCCAATTCGGATTAATATTTAGGTATAGATATTACCTATTTTTTTCTCCTTTCAAACAAAATGAAATGATTGAAGTTTCTCTATTTGGAATCGTGTTAGGCCTAATTCCTATTACTTTGGCTGGATTATTCGTAACTGCATATTTACAATACAGGCGGGGTGATCAGTTGGACCTTTGATTAATTAACATCTCCTTTTTGAATTGACCTCCTCGTTTACAGGAGGTCAAATTCCGATTGCTGTACAAGTTACTGAATTTATTTCACGATCTAAGAAAGAAAAAAATCACGCTCTGTAGGATTTGAACCTACGACATCGGGTTTTGGAGACCCACGTTCTACCGAACTGAACTAAGAGCGCTTTCTAGATAAGACCCTAAAGAAAAGGATTCTCTTTTGTTTTGAATCGATCTCAACGGATCCCTCGTTACTGCTCTTTTGTATTTTTTGTCTTTTGAACAGTAATAAGTAGGGATGACAGGATTTGAACCCGTGACATTTTGTACCCAAAACAAACGCGCTACCAAGCTGCGCTACATCCCTTCAATTTCTCTACAGTGTCATTGTAGAGAATTCCTGTCTTGTTTTCCACATTGTTATTTTCTCCACAGATATACATAAAATTTATGCCCATTTCGTCTTTTTGGTTTCATTTAACATATAAATAATAGTAAAAGACTTGTATACATATGAAATACAGAACCCACCGTAAAAGTATAATATATAAATTATTTAGGAAATACTCGGTAAGTAGGGGGTATTTTTTTCTGTTTTAATAAAAGAAAAATATGATTTATTTAATAGATTATTGTATAATTCAATTTGAATTAGGGATTCTGTGTACAACTAGAAGAGGTCCTTAACTACATATCTGATCATATATGCATTATTTTTATGTATTACAATAAAAGAAGGAGGGTTTTGAATGCGAGATCTAAAAACATATCTCTCCGTGGCACCAGTTCTAAGCACGTTATGGTTTGGAGCTTTAGCGGGTTTATTGATAGAGATTAATCGTTTTTTTCCGGATGCGTTGACATTCCCCTTTTTTCATTCTAGTTATTGACATGGAAAGGAATTAAAAAGATTAAAGATACAATCAAATATTTGTGACTAATCCCCCCCTCTTTTCTCTTTTTTCCCTTTTTAGAATTTAGAATAAGGGAGGAAAGAGAAAGAATCAAAACGGATTCAATGTCTGTGAGACTCAGATTCAAGTTTGAATTACATGAATATCGGAATGGGGTAGAATAGAAATGTGGGTCTAAGGCAAGAGTATTTTACAACTGTATTTCAATTTGTAAATAGAGTTTAGAAATCATTGTATTATTTACATTTTCTACGATTTTCATTACTTTATTGATCTTTTAGATTTGAAGTGAGTAACTTATATTTTTTCCTGCCTTTCTTCTTCGTTTCAAATTGAAAATAGAAGAGTTGAGTAAATCAAAAATTAAAAGGAGGTTCATGGCCAAGGGTAAAGATGTCCGACTAAGGGTAATTTTGGAATGTACCGCTTGTGTCCGAAACGGTGCTAATAAGAGTAAGAGATCGATGGGCATTTCCAGATATATTACTCAAAAGAACCGACAGAATACGCCTAATCGATTAGAATTGAGAAAATTCTGTCGCTATTGTTCCAAACATACCATTCATGGGGAGATAAAAAAATAGAGTACCTCCCTTCAAGGAAATAGAAAAAATAACATTATATATAACTATAATATAACATATATAAAAAAATCCTATTTCTGAATTCTAATTCATTTTAACCAAAATAGGATTTTCTGGATAAGGAATAAACAAACAAACCATGGATAAATCCAAGCGACCTTTTCTTAAATCCAAGAGAACTTTTCGTAAGCGTTTGCCCCCGATTGAATCGGGGGATCGAATTGATTATAGAAACATGAGTTTAATTAGTCGGTTTATTAGTGAACAAGGAAAAATATTATCTAGACGGGTGAATAGATTGACCTTGAAACAACAACGATTAATTACTACTGCCATAAAACAAGCTCGTATTTTATCTTTGTTACCCTTTCTCAATAATGAGAAACAATTTGAAAGAACCGAGTCGGCCCCCAGAACTACTGGTCTTAGAACTAGTAATAACTAGCCGCCTTACTCTTTCTTCACTAAAATTATAATTCCAACCCTCCTTTGAGTTCGGATTGGTATTTTTTTTGCTCGAAAGATCCGAGAATCTAGATTGAATTATCGTGTCGTAATATAAATACTAAATCGGAAAAGAATAAACTTTTTTATTGAACGTGTTTATTCATTTTGAATATTTTAAAATATTTACTCATAGTAATTTTTATTCTATCCTCCCGGAGTTCATTCTCCGGGGAACTCCGTTTAAATTATTCCGGTGGATTCTACTTCGTTTATGATCTCATTGGAAATCATGTAAAGAGAATTCCTATTGAATATAGCTATTTGTGCAAGTATTTTACGATTAAGAAGCAACTGTTTATTATATAGATCGTGTATTAATCTACTATAACTATAAGTTACTCTATTTTCGCGAATTACTGCGTTTATTCGAGTGATCCACAAACGACGAAAATTTCGCTTTTGCCTATCCCTATCCCGATGAGCCGAAACCAAAGCTCTTATTTTCTGTTGAGTAATAGTTCGAGTAAGTCTTGAATGAGCTCCTCGAAAGCTTGATGCAAATAAACGAATTTTTGTTCTACGTCTCCGAGCTACATATCCCCGTTTAATTCTAGTCATTGAATAAATGAACCTTTGATGAATAACTAATTGATTTCCGTTCTTTCAGTTATTCTTTTCCCCTTTCCTAGTCTTTTAATAACAAAACGGATTTTTCCAATGTATAAAATATAAAATTAAAATTCCAATGGCTTTGGCTACTATAACCTCCCCGACCACGATTTTTTTAGATATTTCACTTCGAAATACGAAATTGTCTTCTGTTAGGTGTCTAAAAATAGAGTAAATAAAAAAATAAAAAGTGGGTTCCATCGTTTTTATGGTTACTTCTTAAACGGTGAGGTCTTTTCTATACACCGGAGCCTTTACTTTATGTTATTGGGAACTTGTATAGTTCCCACTCTTTGGCTCTACCCATGAATTATCCAGTAAAGTAATAGGTCTTTCACAATGAGATCTACCTATACAGTAACGGTATTTAATTATGAAAGTTAGCTGGGTAGCTGACCCTGTTAGTCCGTTCTTGCCAAAGTGGGGACCTAATCTTTTTGTTTTTAAAATAAGATTTCTTCCGCTTAATGGATAACCGTTTGCTATCAATGGAGAATTGTCTCTCACCTTAAATTGAGGTGATTGGATTTGCACCAACGAAAACCATAAATTTCATACACAATGAAGAGATATTATAGATTTTTTTATATAGTGGATGAAATTCCTTCTTCCATTCTATCCTATTCAGCGGTATTGATCCTTGATACTGTAAAAGCAGTTTTCTTTTTTTGTGCCAGCTCACGATCTAAACGAGTCGCACATACACCCTAGTACATGTTCCTCGGCGCTGAGGGCATCCCCGAAGCGCAGGGGATTTGGTGACATTTTTGATTGGCTGTCTTGTATTTCTAATAAGTTGTTTAATCGTTGGCATGTTGAATCGTATACATAATGAATGGGCTGGTTTAGATTAATCCTAACCGGATGATTTGATTATGAATTACTTATATTTAAAGGAATTAAGAACCTCGGAGATTAAATCTCATGCATGGATTTGCGTGAAATCCATGTATGTTACATTATTTTCATTCAACTGCTACAAGATCAATAATTCCATAAGCTTGTGCTTCTGTTGCTGACATAAAAACATCTCTTTCCATGTCTTCGGATACAACCCATAATGGTTTACCCGTTCTTTGTACATAAACCCTTGTGATGGTTTCACGCAGTTTCAGCAGTTCTTCCGCTTCCAAGATAAATTCTCCCACTTGTGTCTCATAAAAACCACTAGCAGGTTGATGGATCATTACCCTGATGATCATAATAAAAATAAAAGGTTTCTTTATCTCGCATGATGAAGCGAAGAGAAAAGAAAAATAAGAATAATAAAAAAAGATAGAATTGAACAACCGTACAGGCATAATTTGTGCATTGCATACGGCTCTACAATAAAATTGACCCTTACCCTTGAAGAAAGAGAAAAAAGGAAAATCTATCAGACTTGGGGCAGATAGGTAAATGTAGGTAAATGATCAAAAAGCCATCCTTCCTTTGAGAGGATTTCCAAAATACTATGACGGCTCCGTTGCTGTATATATTTATTTAATTTTGTTGTCTGTGATTCAGCAATCCCAAAGTTTCTTTTTGATTCAATATCTTGTTTTTCGCGCTCTTTCATAACAAAAATTTTGTTAAGAGTCTCCCGGTGTGAAAACAAAAAAAGTTTGTGACGCTGAACTGGACTCCCGATAGATAAGAGAAAATCGGAAATCTTTTTTATCTCATACTACTCTCTCGATACATAATCTAACGTTTTGAAAAAAAAATTCTCATATCGAATTCGAAGTGCCATGCTATTGTTACTTAATATTCATATGGCGAAGGCATAGTCTTCTTTTTTCTTTCAAATAAAAACCTCATTGGCGCCAAGCGTGAGGGAATGCTAGACGTTTGGTAATTTCTCCTCCGACCAGGAGAAAAGATCCCATGGAGGCAGCTAACCCCATGCATACTGTATGGACATCTGGTCGTACAAATTGCATAGTATCGTAAATAGCTATTCCAGGTATTACCCACCCCCCAGGAGAGTTTATAAACAAATAAATATCTTTGGTATCGTCCTCGATACTAAGATATACCATAAGACCGATAAGTTGATTCGAGATCTCGCTATCAACCCCTTGGCCTAAAAAAAGTAATCTTTCTCGATAAAGTCGGTTGATTAGGGTAAAGCTGTATCCGTTAGGAACCGTACATGCACCTTTTGATGCATACGGTTCAAAAAATTTCGAAAAAAAAAGAATCAATGTATAGATTCCAGTCCTCATTCTTTTTTATAGCTATAATAGCTATAGCAGGTTTTTCTGACTTCTAACGAAAGGACCTTTTATTCGATTTCTCAATAAAGACTTGTTTTGACTCCTTTTTCTTATAATAGAAAGAAGTCACTAAACTTCTCGAATTAACTTCTCATTGATGTATTCTTTCATCGAGATTTAATGCGAATCACGATGGTATTTTCTTGTTCCTGAACGGGTCTCTTTCATCTTTTTAGGTTTATGCTCTACTCCGGGTAAAGATCTGCCCGATTTGGATTTGCACATATAGAACAAATGCCCCCTTACCATTTATTTTTGTTATGACTTTCTCTTTTTTCAATTTTTTTCATATCTTCCACCAAGTATTTATTAAACAAATAAGAATATAGGATAAACAAATAAGAATATAGGAATCATAGAAATCTTACAAGATTGGGTTTTTTCTAAACGGAGCCTGGATACTTCATTTTTAGTTCAACCAAGCCAACCATAAATTATTCTAATCTAATTTAGAATAGTATAATAAGATGAATACCCCCAAAATGGATCTAATTAAAGTATCAAGTTCGCGCTCCAAATTTTCGATGATTCAATTCAGCTTTCTTGGGCGAACCAGAGGATATCTCGATTGAGGGAGAGAACGGGGAAATTCCATATGACCCAATAGATCTGACAAGTCGCACTATACGTCAATCCAAGATGCATCGTCCTCTCCAGGAAGTCGGAAAGGTACTTTTGGAACACCAATAGGCATTAGTTGAAGGAAAAAGAACTAAGTACTATATTTCACTTTGATGTGGAAACGTAAAAATAAGGTTTTATTATCTTTATAATATTTTCTTTTATTTTATCTATAGATTTATAGATTAGAAATATTCATAAAAAAAGACAGGCTGAATAAAGTCAAATTATTACGAATACGACCTTATAATAATGAATAAATATGGACATATTTTCTTGGTATAAACTGCCCATTGCGTATTGGTACTTATCGAGTATAGAATAAATTTGCTTCTCTTTGTTCCTACGAACAGAATTGTTTCGTTATTTTATTACCAACATAATAGAACAAATATCCACCCATGTTCTAAAAAAATCCACGGAACAGGGGAGGTCCATAGGATAGTCATAGTATATTCCAATGCAATAAAGTTACGTAGTGTCTATTTTTTTAGAAAGGGGTATTTTTCATGGGTTTACCTTGGTATCGTGTTCATACCGTTGTATTGAATGATCCTGGTAGGTTGATTTCTGTTCATATAATGCATACAGCTCTGGTTGCTGGTTGGGCCGGTTCGATGGCTCTGTATGAATTAGCAGTTTTTGATCCCTCTGATCCTGTTCTTGATCCAATGTGGAGACAGGGCATGTTCGTTATACCTTTCATGACTCGTTTGGGAATAACCAATTCATGGGGCGGTTGGAGTATCACAGGAGGGACTGTAACGAATCCAGGTATTTGGAGTTACGAAGGTGTAGCTGGAGCACATATTGTTTTTTCCGGCTTATGCTTTTTGGCAGCTATCTGGCATTGGGTATATTGGGATCTAGAAATATTTACCGATGAACGTACAGGAAAACCCTCTTTGGATTTGCCCAAGATCTTTGGAATTCATTTATTTCTTTCAGGGGTGGCTTGCTTTGGTTTTGGTGCATTTCATGTAACAGGCTTGTACGGTCCTGGAATATGGGTGTCCGATCCTTATGGACTAACCGGAAAAGTCCAACCTGTAAATCCATCGTGGGGCGTGGAAGGTTTTGATCCTTTTGTTCCAGGAGGAATAGCTTCTCATCATATTGCAGCAGGGACTTTGGGTATATTAGCGGGTTTATTCCACCTTAGC